AGCTCTATTCATTGGTTTAAACAAGATACGACTTATTTGAAATAAATTGAATGAAAAAATTGATAAAAACGAATATTTCTCTGAGATTCTTGGTATTCTATGGTTCTTTTACACATCAATTGTCAATTCTTGGTCATCGAGATTCATGGATAATTCAGATTAATATTTTTAAATGTATCTTACCTATTTTTTTATCCCCTTAAACAAACCGAAATGATTGAAGTTTTTCTATTTGGAATCGTCTTAGGTCTAATTCCTATTACTTTAGCAGGATTATTCGTAACCGCATATTTACAATACAGACGCGGTGATCAGTTAGATCTTTGATTGAGTAATATTTATTTCTTTTTTATTGACCTCCTTCCCGCAGGAGGTCCAATGCAAGTTGCAATTAAACTTTTTTGTTTTTTTTTTGTTCAAATATTTTATTGTGATTCGACATCAAATAAACTGACTCACGCTCTGTAGGATTTGAACCCACGACATCGGGTTTTGGAGACCCGCGTTCTACCGAACTGAACTAAGAGCGCTTTCTTATGCTTATGACAGGGGATACAACTGTACTGTAAAGAAATCTACCCCAATGCATCTTGCATACATATAGTATAAAAAACGGAAAATTATGTACAATTTGAATCGTTCTCAATTAATCCTCGTTACTGTCCATAGAAGAAGTAATAGGTAGGGATGACAGGATTTGAACCCGTGACATTTTGTACCCAAAACAAACGCGCTACCAAGCTGCGCTACATCCCTTTTTTTTTCAAATTGTTGGGCAGTCTCATTCTACAAAATACCTGTCTTGTTTTCCATATCTTCATTTTTTCCTCCATCTATATACAATTTTCTTATCATTTCTTCTCTTCCTTTTGGTTTCATATAAGAAAATCTTATACATATCATAAATATAAGAATTATATACATCTGAAACCTAACGTATAAAAAAGTTTTATCAGTAATGTTCAGGAACAGGGGATTAGATGAAAATCTAATCTATTGATTAATTGTACATATCTATTTTAGCATTTAGTTCGGAATTCTGTGTAAAATAAATACAAATGATCTTGAACTACAACATCTGACCATATACACATATGTATTACAATCCATAGGAAAGGAGGATTTTCAATGCGAGATATAAAAACATATCTCTCCGTAGCACCTGTGCTAAGTACTCTATGGTTTGGGTCTTTAGCAGGCCTATTGATAGAGATTAATCGTTTATTCCCGGATGCCTTGTCATTCCCATTTTTTTGATTCTAGTTATTGATTATGTGAAGAAATGAATAAAATTAGAGATACAATTCTACATGACTCAAATTTCGAATTTCCTCCCTCCTTTTTCAGTTCTTTCATTTCAGTTCCTTAGCTTTAGGATAGGGAGAAAAGAAAAAAAGTGTATGGAACCTCAACAAAAATGTGATAGATCGAAGATCGAATTTGGGAGACCTAAAATTTAAATGTGGATCCAGTCTAGGGAGGGTTCCGCGAAATCATAGCATAGAAAGAAGATACTTAAATTAAATAAGAATAATAATTTAGTGGATTTAGGATAGGAACAATTGATAGTTAGAAAGAAATTGTATTACTTAATTATTACTTCATAAAATTATTATTTTATTACTCTATAAAATATAAAATGAAAATTTTTACTTAATTACATTAATATTAATTTTTAAATTTGAATAAATAAGAATTTAATGATAATTGCAACGAAATTTTTAGAAAATTCCATTTCTAGTTAGTAACTTCTATTTAATTTATTTTTGTTTTCTTCTTCTTCTTCAGCTCGGATCGAAAATGTAAGAGTTAAGCCGATACAAAATTCAAAGGGGGTTTATGGCTAAGGGTAAGGATGTAAGAGTTATAGTTATTTTAGAATGTACCAGTTGTGCCCGAAATGATGTCAATAAGGAATCACCGGGTATTTCTAGATATATTACTCAAAAGAATCGACACAATACGCCTGGTCGATTAGAATTGAGAAAATTTTGTCGCTATTGTCACAAGCATACGATTCATGGGGAAATCAAGAAATAGATTGAACGGAACACATGTGTTCTTTTCAAGTCAAAGAAGAAAAAGAGCTTAACATATATTTAATTTTCATTTTTAATATAGAATATGAATAATGTGTATACATTATGCATACAAATCAAAGCCTATTTTGGTAGGATCTGAAGTAAATAAAATAAAGAAATAGAATTTTAGAGATAAGGAATAAACCATGGATAAATCCAAACAATCTTTTCGTAAATCCAAGCAATCTTTTCGCAAATCCAAACGATCTTTTCGTAGGCGTTTGACCCCAATTAGATCGGGGGATCGAATCGATTATAGAAACATGAGTTTAATTAGTCGATTTATTAGTGAACAAGGGAAAATATTATCTAGACGGGTGAATAGATTGACTTTGAAACAACAACGATTAATTACTATTGCTATAAAGCAAGCCCGTATTTTATCTTTGTTACCCTTTCTTAATAATGAGAGACTATTTAAGAATAAAAAATCGGAGTCGATCCCCCGAACTCGAATTACTCGTCCTAGAAAAAAAAAATAGACATACTCCTCGATTGACTCCAAACTCCAATCGTAACTCAAGCTCAGATGTGTTTTTTGTTCGAAAAGGCCTAGAATCTATAAGAGTGGGTTCCGGTGTTAAAAGAAAAAAAAAATTCCCATTTTTTTTAAACATGTTCGTTCGTTCCTATTACTTATTTTTTTTTTTTTTTAAGTGATTTTTATTCTATCTTCCCGGAGAAGTCACTCCGGGGAATTCTGTTTCGTTTCAATCATTCCTTTACTGTACATGACTTTATAATCTACTTTATTTGAATTTGATTTGATGATCTTGTTGGAAATCATGTAAAGATAATTCTTATTTGATATAGCTATTTGTGCAGGTATTTTACGATTAAGAAGCAATTGCTTCTTGTACAGATTATGTATTAATCTACTATAACTATACAATACCGACTTTTCGCGAGTTATTGCATTTATCCGAGTGATCCACAAACGACGAAAATCCCTCTTTTGCCTGCCTCTATCTCGATGAGAGGAAGCCAAAGCTCTAATTTTTTGTTGAGTAATCGTTCGAATAAGTCTCGAATGAGCCCCTCTAAAGGTTGACGCAAAAAAACGAATTTTTGTTCGACGTCTACGAGCTATATATCTCCGTCTAACTCTTGTCATTGAATCAAATTAAAAAACCTTAATGAATAACTAATTGATTTCTATTCTTTCAGCCATCCTTTTATCCCCCTTGGTCGATGAATAACAAAACGGATTATTCCGATATATAAAATATGAATTCGAATGGCTTTTGCTACTATAACCTTCCTTACCACCATTTTTTATTCCTTTCGGGCATTTCACCTGAAAATAATAAATTCTAATGATACTAAAAAAAGTGGGTTCCTTCGTTTCTATGGTTATTTCTTAAACGGCGAGGTCCTCTCTATACACCGGAGCTTCTTCTTTCATTTAATCAATTCTTCTTTCATTTAATCAAATGGTATTGTGAACTTGTATAGTTCACACTCTTTGGCTCTACCCATCAATTATCAATTATAGAGTAATAGCTCTTTTCACAATAAGAGTTATCTATACAGTAACGGCATTTAATTAGGAAAGTTGGCTAGGTAGCTGACCCTCTTAGTCCGTTCTTTTAACAATGGGAGCATAATCTTTTTGCTTCTTATGATACCATTTCCTCCGCTTAATGGATAACTATTTACTACCTATGGGGAATTGCTTTTCATCTCAAATTTAGGTGATTGGATTTACACCAATGGAAACCATAAATTCCATACACAATACACAATATAGATATATGAAAAATCTTTTCCATTTACTCTATTCATTGGTGCCGTTCAGTAATACTGGAAAAATTTTATGATTTGTATTTGTTCGAACTCATGATCTGAACGAGTCGCACATACACCCTAGTACATGTTCCTCGACGCTGAGGACATTCTCTAAGAGCGGGAGATTTCGTAACATTTCTTATTGGCTGTCTTGCATTTCTAATAAGTTGTTTAATAGTTGGCATGTCGTATATATATATATACGTTGTATATATAATTAGAAATTAGAATGGAATGGGTTGGTTTAGATCGATCTTAACCTGAGAATTAATCTGATAATTAATGATTATCTATTTTTTCTATTCAATATAAAATCACAGAAAATTAAATTACGGTTTGAAATAGATTTACAATAAAAAATCCTCGAAATCCTCAGGATCCGCCCCTACAAGATCAACAATGCCGTGAGCTTGGGCTTCTGTTGCTGACATAAAAATATCTCTTTCCATGTCTTGGGCTACAACCCAAAGAGGCATACCTGTTCTTTGTACATAAACCTTTGTGAGGGTTTCGCGAAGTTTCACTATCTGTCTCGTTTCCCTGAAAAAGTCCCCTGATCTTCCGTCATAAAAAGAACTAGCAGGTTGATGAATCATAATCCTAACCTAATGTTATTGATATAACAGGTTCTTCTATCTCGCATGATTGGGCTAAATTAAAGGATAAAAAAAATAAAAAGAAGAAAATGGAATTGAACAACCGTACGGGCATTTCTATGTTGCATACGGCTCCGCAATGGAATTTACTTTATTCTTCTCTTCTATGTCTATCGAAGAAATATAATTTATCTGATTCAGATCGTTGAATTATCCATTTACCACCCTTCCTTTCGTAGGAGTAAAAAATACTATGATGGTTCTGTTGCTTTATATAGATATCTATATCTTATCTATGATTTAGCAATCCCAAAGTTCCCTTCTGATACGATCAAATAAGGAAAATTTATTTTTTTTCGTACTCTTTCATAAGATGAATATCAAAAAGAGACTTCTAGTGTGGAAGAAAAAAAGTTTGTGACGCTGAAATGTACTCCCGACACATAAAATCAACAAATCGGAAATACCCTTTGTTTCATACTACTATCTCGATACAAAATCTCATGTTATGAAAAAACAATAAAATAAAATAATGGTTTGTTTAGATCGAACTCGAAGTGCCATGCTATTATTACTTATTATTCATATTCAATATGGCGAAGGCATAGTGTTTCTTTTTTTTTTCAAATCAAAACTCATTGGCGCCGAGCGTGAGGGAATGCTAGACGTTTGGTAATTTCTCCTCCGACCAGGATGAAAGATGCCATTGAAGCGGCTATTCCCATGCATATTGTATGCACGTCGGGCGTCACAAATTGCATAGTATCAAAAATAGCTATTCCTGATATTACCCATCCGCCGGGAGAGTTTATAAATAAATAAAGATCCCTAGTCTGATCTTCTATACTGAGATATACCATGAGACCAACAATAGTATTCGAGATCTCCTCCTTGACCTCTTGTCCTAAAAAAAGTAATCTTTCTCGATAAAGTCGGTTGATTAGGACAAAATCCTATCCTTTAGTCCTTTAGGAGCCGTACACGCACCTTTGGATGCATACGGTTCAAAATCAAAATGAAATGGAGAAAAAAGAATCAATGTGTCGATTCTTGTTCTATTTCTTTTTTCTTTAACTTAATAGGTTTTTCTAAAAATAGGTTTTTCTAAAAAAAACGTTTTTCTTCCATTTTTCAAAAAACATGAGATGTGTTCTCGCTTCCTTACCTATAAAAAAAGAATTTATTGAACTTATAGAAATTGAACTAATCTCTCTCATTGATGTATTATTTCATCGATATTCAAATCACGATGCAATTTTCTTGTTCCTGAATGGGCCCTTGCAATTCTTTTAGGTTCATGTTCTACTCCGGGAAAAGATCTGTCCGAATTTTATTTGCACATATAGGGCAAATAATCTCAGTACCACTTCTTTTTTTTTCAATTCGTTTCATGTCTTTTCCCAACTCAACTATTTGATGTATTCATCATGCTATTCTGTTGGTTATTGGTTGGACGTTTGAAATCACTCTTATAGTAACTCATCTTACTTATAATAATATAGTAAGGATAAGAATCCTTTATAATACAAGTAATAATCATACATATATTACCGATTTGGTATTTTCTGAACGGAGCCTGAATACTTTATTTTTATTTTTCCATTTTCCAAGTGAACCATAAATCCTCCTAATTGATAATATGGATCCCAAAATGCAAATATAAATAAATTGATCTAATTACACTTCACGCTCCGAATGATTGATGCTTCCCTCAATACAATATTTCTTGGGCGAAACAGAGGATATCTCGATCGGGGGAGAAAACGGGTAAATTCCATATGACTCAATATGTCTGACAAGTCGCACTATAACTCAACCCAAGTTGCATCTTCCTCTCCGGGATTCCGAAAAGGTACTTTTGGAACACCAACGGGCATTAATTTAAAGACAAAATTGAGTACTATACTTCGCGTTAATATGGAAACGTAACAATGGCTTTATCATCTTTATCTCTTTTTCTCTTTATTGTATTTTATACATAGATTTTTATACATAGATTGAAAGGTTTATATTGAAAGGTTTATAGAGTAAGACAGAATGAATAAAGAGAAAATTTAACTAACGTATCAATCGTTGGAATGATAAACAAGTATCTATGTATTTGTTTCCCGAAAGTAGGAGTAATCCTCCCATTGCGTATTGGTACTTATCGGGTATAGAATAGATCCGCTTCTCTTTGTTCTTACGAACAGAATTTTTCCCTTATTTTCAATGGAACGGAATAAATATTAACCTTTTCTCATACAGAATCTACTGAAAAGTTAGGTACATAGTATAGTCTTTTCCAATTCCAATGCGATAAAATAAAGTGACATAGTGTCTAGTTTTTTTTTGATAAAGGGGTATTTCCATGGGTTTGCCTTGGTATCGTGTTCATACTGTCGTATTGAATGATCCTGGTCGATTACTTTCGGTCCATATAATGCATACAGCCCTAGTTGCTGGTTGGGCCGGTTCGATGGCTTTATACGAATTAGCGGTTTTTGATCCCTCTGACCCCGCTCTCGATCCAATGTGGAGACAAGGTATGTTCGTTATACCCTTCATGACTCGTTTAGGAATAACCAATTCGTGGGGTGGTTGGAGTATTTCAGGGGGAACTATAACGAATCCAGGTATTTGGAGTTATGAAGGTGTGGCAGGGGCACATATTGTGTTTTCTGGTTTGTGCTTCTTGGCAGCTATCTGGCATTGGGTGTATTGGGACCTAGAAATATTCTGCGATGAACGTACGGGCAAACCTTCTTTGGATTTGCCTAAGATCTTTGGAATTCATTTATTTCTCTCAGGGTTGGCTTGCTTTGGTTTTGGCGCATTTCATGTAACAGGTTTGTATGGTCCTGGAATATGGGTGTCCGATCCTTATGGACTAACCGGAAAAGTACAACCTGTAAGTCCTGCATGGGGCGCGGAAGGCTTTGATCCTTTTGTTCCCGGAGGAATTGCCTCTCATCATATTGCAGCGGGTACATTGGGCATATTAGCGGGCTTATTCCATCTTAGTGTCCGTCCGCCTCAACGTCTATACAAAGGATTGCGTATGGGCAATATTGAAACTGTACTTTCCAGTAGTATCGCTGCTGTTTTTTTTGCAGCTTTCGTTGTTGCTGGAACTATGTGGTATGGTTCAGCAACAACTCCAATCGAATTATTTGGTCCCACTCGTTATCAGTGGGATCAAGGATACTTTCAGCAAGAAATATACCGAAGAGTTAGCACCGGACTAGACGAAAATCTAAGTTTATCGGAAGCTTGGTCTAAAATTCCCGAAAAATTAGCTTTTTATGATTACATTGGTAATAATCCGGCAAAAGGGGGATTATTCAGAGCAGGGTCAATGGATAACGGGGATGGAATAGCTGTTGGATGGTTAGGGCACCCTGTCTTTAGAGATAAAGAAGGGCGCGAGCTTTTTGTACGTCGTATGCCTACTTTTTTTGAAACATTTCCGGTGGTTTTGGTGGATGGAGACGGAATTGTGAGAGCCGATGTTCCTTTTAGGAGAGCAGAATCAAAGTATAGTGTTGAACAAGTAGGTGTAACTGTTGAGTTCTATGGTGGCGAACTCAATGGAGTCAGTTATAGTGATCCTGTGACTGTTAAAAAATATGCTAGACGTGCCCAATTAGGTGAAATTTTTGAATTAGATCGGGCTACTTTGAAATCTGATGGCGTTTTTCGTAGCAGTCCAAGGGGTTGGTTCACTTTTGGTCATGCTACGTTTGCTTTGCTCTTCTTTTTCGGACACATTTGGCATGGCGCTAGAACCTTGTTCAGAGATGTTTTTGCTGGTATTGATCCAGATTTGGATGCTCAAGTGGAATTTGGAGCATTCCAAAAAATAGGAGATCCAACTACAAGGAGACAAGTAGTCTGATACAAGATTGCTCTGGTATCTTTCGCCTCTTTTTTTTATTTGACATAGGGTTAGAGTACTTAAGAAATCTTGACTTGAATCACTATCTTTTCTTTTCCTTTTCTTTATATTTATATTTTATACTATATGGTAAATGATGCCAAATGAATAGGTGTGGAAGCTATAATTGTAAACCACGATCGAATCTATGGAAGCATTGGTTTATACATTCCTTTTAGTCTCTACTTTAGGGATAATTTTTTTCGCTATCTTTTTTCGAGAACCGCCTAAGGTTCCAACTAAAAAAGTAAAATAATTTTTCATTATTTCAATTGAAGTAATGAGTCTCCCTACCCTATATGGGAGACTCATTACTTCAACTAGTCCCCGTGTTCTTCGAATGGATCTCTTAGTTGTTGAGAGGGTTGCCCAAAAGCGGTATATAAGGCGTACCCAGTAAAGCTTACAAGTAAACCAGATATAAAGATGGCGATTAGGGTTGCTATTTCCATTTTTAGACAATTTCAAGATCACAATACAATGGATCTATAATAAGATCGTTTATTTACAACTACAACGAAATGGTATACAAAGTCAACAGATCTCAACCAATGATTAAATAAATAGGATTTATGGCTACACAAACCGTCGAGGATAGTTCTAGATCTGGGCCAAGACGAACTACCGTAGGGAATTTATTGAAACCACTGAATTCGGAATATGGTAAAGTAGCTCCGGGCTGGGGGACTACACCACTAATGGGGGTCGCTATGGCCCTATTTGCGGTATTTCTATCTATTATTTTGGAAATTTATAATTCTTCCGTTTTACTGGATGGAATTGCAATGAGTTAACTTTAATAAGAACTATGAAGTACTAGTAAAAAAAAAATTACTTTACTTAAACTTAAAACTTTGATTTCTAGACCATTCTGGTAGTTCGACCGTGGAATTTATTTGTTTCGGTATCTCCGGAATATGAGTGTGTGACTTGTTATAATTGATCCTATTAATAATACAGAGAATAGTTCTGTCATCTCTATCAAGATGAGTCTATTTCGTCGGATAATTATTCTAGTATCTGGAACACGAAATCCATGTAATATAGAATAGATCAAGAAAAGAAATACGAAAACTATGATTCATAACTAATATTCGGACCTCGAAACCGGACTCCAAAAATTTCAAATAAATATTTCCTAAATCAAACGATTTTTCTTCTTTCAGACTTACTTTTTTTTTTACCGAAGGACAACTCCTTTTCTAGATCTAGATTTTGTTGAGTCATAACATACATTCATTGAATAAGTGATTATGAAAGTGTTCTTACTCAGAGAACCCTTGAGTTTAGCTTGGCTTGAGGCTTGGCTTTATTAAATCATCGCGGTTCTAGTATGAATCTGGAGTTTCAATTGATTCATGGGATCTCAACAAGTGAATTCCTATACCAAATATATATAATAGTTAAAAAAGATAAATAAATAGTTAAATAAGAGTCAATACACATTACAAAAAAACAAGAAATCAAATTAAAAATAAATAGGAAAGAGAAGATTCAAGAGGCCTGTAATAATCAACATCAAAAAAGACGTATGAGCCAACTTGATATTTTTAGGCCTTATCATACAAAAAATACAAAGAATAGATTTCCAATTTTTTTTTACTTCGTATCTTTGGGTC